AATGACAGATTCATTCTTTTCTTTTAACTATAGGGTCCTGGTCATTTGATTTGGTAATAAAGATAATAACGAATAGAAAGGAATTAATGACTTGGACTGGGTATTAACGGTCAATCTCCGGTAGAAGGTTCCGTCGGAACAATTATTTATTTCAGGTACCTCTTAAATAAAAAAAAAAAAGAGAGAAAATGTGGGGAGAAATGACAAGAAGATATTGGAACATGAATTTTGAAGAGATGATGAAAGCAGGAGTTCATTTTGGCCATGGTACTAGGAAATGGAATCCTAGAATGGCACCTTACATCTCTTCAAAGCGTAAAGGTATTCATATTACAAATCTTACTCGAACTGCTCGTTTTTTGTCAGAAGCCTGTGATTTAGTTTTTGATGCAGCAAGTATAGGAAAACACTTCTTAATAGTTGGTACCAAAAATAAAGCAGCCAATTCAGTAGCATCAGCTGCAATAAGGGCTCGGTGTCATTATGTTAATAAAAAATGGCTCGGTGGTATGTTAACGAATTGGTCCACTACAGAAATGAGACTTCATAGGTTCAGGAACTTGAGATCGGAACAAAATACGGGGAAACTCAACTGTCTCCCGAAAAGAGATGTAGCAATGTTGAAGAGGCAATTATCTCACTTGCAAACCTATCTGGGCGGGATCAAATATATGACGGGGTTACCCGATATTGTAATCATCGTTGATCAGCAAGAAGAATATACGGCTCTTCGAGAATGTCTCACTTTGGGGATTCCAACAATTTGTTTAATCGATACAAATTGTGACCCGGATCTCGCAAATATTCCGATTCCAGCGAACGATGACGCTATAGCTTCAATCCGATTGATTCTTAACAAATTAGTATCCGCAATTTGTGAGGGCGGTTCTAGCTATATAAGAAATTGTTGATTAATAATAGGATAAGTCAATGACTTTGGAAACTCCATAAATTGATTGAATCGGTTACTATCCCTGAGTCTCAAAAAAGAGATCAAAATCACTGGGGATATTATGTGATCACTTGGGATCCGAAATATACGATTGATTCAAAGTAGACGAGTTGAGAAAGAGATACGAGATGGCTGAATCAAAATAATTCCTTTTTAAGTTCTATTTATGTCAGAGGGCAATATGAATGTTTTACCCTGTTCCATCAACTCACTAAAAGTGTTATACGATATATCCGATGTGGAAGTAGGCCAACATTTTTATTGGCAAATAGGGGGTTTCCAAGTCCATGCCCAAGTACTTATCACTTCTTGGGTTGTAATTGCTATCTTATTAGGTTCAGCCACTATAGCTGTTCGGAATCCACAAACCATTCCAACCGACGGTCAGAATTTCTTCGAATATGTCCTCGAATTCATTCGAGACTTGAGCAAAACTCAGATTGGAGAAGAATATGGTCCTTGGGTTCCCTTTATTGGAACTATGTTCCTATTTATTTTTGTTTCTAACTGGTCAGGTGCCCTTTTACCCCGGAAAATCATACAGTTACCGCATGGAGAGTTAGCTGCACCCACGAATGATATAAATACTACTGTTGCTTTAGCTTTACCTACGTCAGTGGCATATTTCTATGCGGGTCTTACCAAAAAAGGATTGGGTTATTTCGGTAAATACATTCAACCAACTCCAATACTTTTACCAATTAACATCCTAGAAGATTTCACAAAACCCTTATCACTTAGTTTTCGACTTTTCGGGAATATATTAGCGGATGAATTAGTAGTTGTTGTTCTTGTTTCTTTAGTACCTTCGGTGGTTCCTATACCTGTCATGTTCCTTGGATTATTCACAAGCGGGATTCAGGCTCTTATTTTTGCAACTTTAGCCGCAGCTTATATAGGTGAATCCATGGAGGGTCATCATTGACTAGCTTCCGAAATGGTCTTAAAAAAAAGCTTATCCCAACTCATACCGGTATATACGATCTAGAATAGGAGCAAAAAAAAAATGTATGATATTAGAGAATTAAAAAAAAGTAAGGGGGGTCGAGCTGGGTATATGTAAGGGCTCTAAGCCAATCCCTGTATATGTTTCGAAGAATGATTCTAGAATCCAGTTCAATAGAAGATACGGATGGTTTACGTTATTAAAGAAACAATGTATATGTGATATTAGATATTCACTAGTTATATATGGGCTATCCATATATATTATTTCCCATCCCACTGAATTTAGACGGATTCCAATGCAAGCCCTTCCGTTTTATCTGTGACTGTGGATTGAATGAATAAACAAATGAAGTCAAGCATGCATATAGAAGAGAAAGAGCGAAGAATTGAAAGAATGGAATGGTTCGGAACAAAGAAATGGAAGAATTGGAACCATATAGATTTACAAAGACTCCACGGATAGGAACTAAAAACGAGATATCGAAGTAGCTCTGATGATTCAGTAATATTATTATTTCAATTCAGAGTTCTTAGTTCTTTTTTTGTTTTTCGGATAGATCTTAAGTGATGGAATAATGAAGTAATAATTCATCGGTTGAT